TACAATACGGCCCGTTGCTTCTCGTGGATTTTCATAACCCTGCTGTGCAAAAATGGGATAGGCATTTGAAATGGGTGCCTGAGTTATTATATATATCATGAGCGATAGGGAAATGGATCGAGTAATCTCTTTCTTTATCGACGAAAAGGTTTTTTTAGTTTGCATGGTCCAATCATTGATCCCGAAATTTTCTACAATAAAATTAGGTAGGTCGCTAGTAGAGTTCCCTATCTATAATTTTGCTATTTACTGAAATAATTTTTCTGAAATATTGGAGAGATCCCTTGGCTGGGTAGAAAGAATAAGTACAATTTTGAGTGTTTTGCTTATGGACAAAGTAACAAATATTATAATTGGGTCGTTCAATCATTTTTCAGTCATTCATTGAATGATAAATCACTACAAGTGAAGGAGATACACGATTTAAATAACGAAAGATCCAATATTTAAAAATTGTATCTAAAATGACTGGAAAAGTAGAAACAAGACCGGATATAATTTGATCATTATGAGCAAATCCAAAATCTTTGTAGACAGAGCCAATCATTAATTCCCAACCGTGAGGCGAATGGAATCCTATACATAAATCAGTTAATAAAAGAATAGAAAAAGCTTTTATTGTGTCGCTTAAGTTATATAGGAATTCTTGAATCCAAGAGTTAAGAATAACAAGTTCTTCATTACCTAGAATAGAATAACCACTTAGAATAACGAAACAGATTATATTTGTCGAGAAGTGTAAAATTGTATGGATACGATCCTCATTGTGCATCTTGATCAATTGGGTCGTTTCTTTGTAGATTTCGACGCGAAGCTTTTGTAAATGCGTTTCTGGGTATTCCTTTATCATTTCCTCCAAACGAAGGAGTTCCTCCAAGTCTATGAATTTTTTTAGAATACTCTTTTCTTGAATATCATTCAAAAAAATTTCGGATTGCCTAATATTCCACCAATTAGTAATCCAAGATTCCAGACTTTTTTTAAATGAGAGAGAGATCCACCAAGGCAAAAATACTATAAATGCAAGATATAGAAGGGAAATGAATACTTTCTTTTTTGCCATTTTTCGTCTGTGAATTTTTGAAGTTTAAATGAACTCACCCCATGCGTCGACTCTATATGATACTAATATTTCTATCAAGCATAAGTTATATCCCAAGTCGTCGAGCCCATTAATCTATTGCGAGGTTTTTATTTGTGATGCAGTATAGCGGTTAGGTTAGTCCTTGAATCTAGAAAGAATACAGAAATAGAATAAGAAAGAGCCCACTTCAAATTAATATTAGTTGGATTTCGAGACGAAAGAACTCCCGTTCTATTAAAAAAAATATCAAATATTAAAATAAAAAAAATTATGGACACAAAAAATTTCGTTTTAGGGTTGCTTCGTATACGTTTACTTTGGCTCGAATAGGCGTTCAGAACAAACTTCCGTTAAGTTATGGTATAGAAAAAAAAGAGGGTTCTTGAGTTTTTTCCCTCTTGCAAAGTATTCATTTTTCAGTTCCTTTTTTCAAAATACTTCAATTGGTACGCGCAAGAAATAGGCCAATTCAGCAGCTTTTTGCTCAATTTCTCGTGGAGTCAAATTCTCATCAGTACGCGTCAAGGGAATGGCCCCCTGGCCTCTGATTTCCATATAAAGGACCCGACGAGCAAAAAGACCCTCTTTATTTTCTATTCTGATGGACTGAATATCTTTCATAAGGAATCGCAGAAATATGCGACGGTTTTTTCCAGGAAATCCCCAACGAAAAATACACACTATGCCCTCTTTTATATCGAATCGATCATAACCACTACCTACATTCCACGAAATTGTGCACCACAAGTAGGAGCTAATAAAAAGACCCGCGATCCCATAGAAAGACATCACGATCCCCTGCGGAAAAAAATTTATTTGCTGAGAAGGAAATAAAGATATAAAATTCCTACCAAAATAACTGGAGGTTCCAACCAATACAAACCCTAATGAACCTAAAAAAAGAATAAGGGCCCAACCGAAATTACTTATTTTTCGAGATCCCGCTATAAGTTCTATCCATATACGTTCTGATCGCCAACTCATACTCTCACTAGACCTAGTTGCATTTTATTGGAATTGGAAGAATAACAAAAATAAATTTGATTTTACTTTTTTTGTTTCCGAAGTAACTCTCATCAACCAGCACTACTATGATGTGAACCTTTTAGAAAAATTCATCGAATTGCTTAGATCCAAACTAAAATAATAACATCTCTTTCATATGATTTCCTATAGATATCCACATATAGATATATTGACTTTCCATTTCCGAAATTCTCCCCGATACCGATCCATTTGAAAATTGTTAGAATTCATTTACCCATATATCATGTTTACACATACATAAGAGCTTAGGCTCGAAAGAAGCCACATGTTATACCATATTCTACTAAATAGATATGGGTGTTATGATCAAAGTCAGTTTTGAAAAAAAAAAAATGGATAAGAGTTGTCCCTATAGTATCTAAAAAATCT